GAGGAAGAAGACGAGCTACAAGAAAAATTCCCGCCGCTACCATAGTAGCAGCATGTATAAGAGCTGAAATAGGAGTAGGGCCCTCCATGGCATCAGGTAACCATACATGAAGAGGAAATTGTGCGGATTTAGCAATAGGACCCACAAATAATAGAAATGCACACAAAGTAAGGAATAAAAGATTGACTCTATTATTTAAAATTAAATTATTAACTATTTCGAACAAATCCTGAAATTCGAAACTGCCAGTTATCCAATAAAGACCTAAAATTCCTAATAATAAACCAAAATCCCCTACACGATTAGTTACAAAAGCTTTTTGACAAGCATTCGCTGCAATGGGTCGTGTGAACCAAAAACCTATTAATAAATACGAACACATTCCAACTAATTCCCAAAAAAAATAAACTTGGATCAAATTAGAACTAGTAACTAATCCTAACATTGAAGTATTAAAAAAACCCATATAAGCAAAAAACCTCAGATATCCTCGATCATGAGACATATAATTGTCACTATAAATCAGAACCAAAATTCCAACAGTTGTAATTAATATTAACATAATAGAAGTAAGTGGATCAATAAAGTAACCGAACTCAAAAGAAAATTCATTATTTATGGTCCAAGACCATACATTTTGATGAATGCAACTTAGAAAAATTTGTTGAATAGATAGATAGAGTGAAAAAACCATAACTATACTTAACAACAAAATACTCAGAAAAGTCCACATACGTCGAAGGTTTTTTGTTACTGTCGGAAAAAGTAGCAGTCCAACTCCTAGTAAAATAGGTACTGGAAGTGGAATGAAAGGGATGGTCCATGAATATTGATATGTATGTTCCATAAAATAAAAAACCTTTTTTATTTTATTCTTAAATTTATTATTTCTTATTCACTGGTTTTTATATATATTCAAATCAAAAAAGGAGAAGTGATTCAATAATATTACTAAGTTACTGTCAAAAAATTTATTTCGCTTTTTTTTTTCTTACTACTAATATTACTAACTAAATAAAATTGTGATTTGATGCGGATACCGAAAAAGTGAATTATAATTCCGTATTACAATAATTTATATACATATATTAAGAATAGAACAAAGATTTACACGACAAAAAAATACTTAATATTAAATATTAATTATATAATAAAAAACTTCACCTAAAAAAAGTTATTTGAGTTTTATTATTTAAAATTATTAAGGAATTAATTTGACTTATGGAATTTAGTGATTGTCTTCCAGTACACTAAGCGAGCTTTTTTTGTTTTTGTAATAAATATTCTTAATAATCAAATTAGTTTGATAATATAATCTAATAATATAATCTAGTAGTATAGATTAATTAAATGAGCACTCTCATACAGGATTTCAAACGTTTGAATGTCTGTTTTGAAAATAATATATAATAAATAATAAAATTTGAAAGAAAAAAATAACTTGATATGGAGTATGAAAGAATAATAAATGTCTTTGACATCCAATTATATCACTGAAAAACTTTTTTCATTTTTGAATGGCAGTTCCAAAAAAACGTACTTCTATCTCGAAAAAGCGTATTCGTAAAAAAATTTGGAAAAAGAAGGGATATTGGACATCGTTGAAAGCTTTTTCCTTAGGAAAATCACTTTCTACAGGTAATTCAAAAAGTTTTTTTGTACAACAAAATAAATAAAAAACACTAAAATAATTCGAATTATCCTAACTTACATGTTTTTTTTTAGAATTTTAGAATACATATAAAATAAAAAAAATAAATAGGAATAAAAAAAAAAAAGAAAAAAAAAAGATAATATATAGATAAAAAAGAAAGGTTCAAAAATTTTTTTCGGGGGGGGGGGGGTTCGTATTTCCCCCATCACTAACTGGACGCAATAATAAAGAAAGATCTTGTATTTCCTCTAAAGAGGAAATACAAGATCTTTAAGCGAAATCAATAGATTCTTGAAATTAATTAATTTAAGTAACAAATTTTTCACTTTATACCTTTATGTTATTGCTCTGAATTCTTGTATTCTTTACTTGGAATTAAAGTTATAAAAGCATCCATCCACAATAAGTGAATATTAGATAATAATATTAACTAATAATATATGATATGATATTATTTTTAAGTGATCAAAAAATCTTATGTTTGTACACTATAAAAATCAAAAGATGCATAAAAAGAGATATTTTGATAATTTTTATAACTTCTCTTGAGCAATTAGGCAAATCTTATGTTATTTAAAATTTCTAAAAATTATCGAAAAGTTTTAATTTTTAGAAAAAGGAAAAAGCATTTTTTTAATTAATTTAATGGAACTTATAAATTTCATTTAGCGTTTTGTCTTTGAGTTGAAGTCCCAATTACTTTAATTTCGTTACGTTTTTCATTGTATTCTAGAAAAAAAGTCTAAAGTAAAAAAAGTGAATGAAAAAAATGTCAAATAACTCAAAAAAAAAAAAAGATCTTAATTAAATATTAAATTAAAACCCAAAGGACCTCGTTAAACAAATTTTGATTCATGAAATCAATTATAAAGTCCATAGAATGGGTCTCTTTATTTAAATTTGCATCTCGACGATTGAATAAAAACTTGTTAGTATTGTTTTGAACAGATTGCCGCTATGGTGAAATTGGTAGACACGCTGCTCTTAGGAAGCAGTGCTAGAGCATCTCGGTTCGAGTCCGAGTAGCGGCATAAGATCTTATAAAAGAGATATTATAAGTTTTATAATCAAATTAATACCCGACTTTTTTTTTTATAAAATCGGGTAAAACCTAGTATTAATTTATTTATTTTTTACAAATTTTTTATGATTTTTTCAATTCTAGAGCATATATTAACTCATATATCTTTTTCCGTCGTGTCAATTGTACTGACAATTTATTTTTTAACTTTTTTAGTTAATTTAGATGAAATCATAGGATTTTTTGATTCATCAGATAAAGGAATCATAATTACCTTTTTTTGTATAACAGGATTATTATTCACTCGTTGGATTTATTCAGGACATTTTCCATTAAGTAATTTATATGAATCGTTAATTTTTCTTTCGTGGGCTTTTTCAATTATTCATATAATTTCCTATTTTAATAAAAAACAAAAAAATCACTTAAACGCAATAACTGCGCCAAGTGCTATTTTTATTCAGGGTTTTGCTACTTCAGGTCTTTTAAACAAAATGCCTCAGTCTGCAATATTAGTACCAGCTCTCCAGTCCCAGTGGTTAATGATGCATGTAAGTATGATGATATTAGGCTATGGCGCTTTGTTATGCGGATCATTATTATCAATAGCTCTTCTAGTCATTACATTTCGCAAAGTCGGACCTACTTTTTGGAACAAGAATATTAAAACAAAAAATTTATTAAATGAATTTTTTAATTTTAATATTCTTTACTACATAAACGAAAGAAATTCTATTTTACTACAACAAAACATTAATTTTAGTTTTTCTCGAAATTATTATCGGTATCAATTGATTGAACAATTAGATTATTGGAGTTTTCGTATTATTAGTCTTGGATTTATCTTTTTAACCGTCGGCATTCTTTCAGGAGCTGTGTGGGCTAATGAGACATGGGGTTCATATTGGAATTGGGATCCAAAAGAAACCTGGGCTTTTATTACTTGGACCATATTCGCAATTTATTTACATATTAAAACAAATAGGAATGTTAGGGGTATAAATTCTGCAATTGTGGCTTCGATAGGCTTTCTTTTAATTTGGATATGCTATTTTGGTGTCAATCTTTTAGGAATAGGTTTACATAGTTATGGTTCATTTACATTGAATTAAATAAAACATTACCCCAAAAATAAAGGAATCCAAATCAAAAAGAATAGCATCCATATATAACTTCATATAAGTTAAGAAATAGAATTTAGTTTTAGTAGTAAATCATCAAGAACCTTTTGAATCAAGTAGTACAATGATTCAAAAGGTTCTCACAATACAAAGACCAAAGACTTCTGATTACAATTCAATTTAATGCTTTTTTTTATTTCCTGAAAACTATCCATAAAAATAATTAGATAAAATGGATTCGACCTTGTCACTTGCCAATGAGAGCACAAAATCAGGATAAATCCCAATACCAATTATGGGTAGAAGAATAGAGATTGAAAGAAATAACTCTCGGGGTCCAGAATCAAAAAAAGACAAGTTTTTGACATTAATTAACTTGTATCCATAGAACATTTGGCGTGACATAGATAATAAATATATAGGAGTTAATATCATTCCAATTGCCATTACAAAAATAATTAAAATTTTTGAAATTACGAAATATTTTTGGCTGGTAATTATTCCAAAAAAAACGATCAATTCTGCAACAAAACCACTCATGCCCGGTAATGCAAGGGAGGCCATCGATAAGATAGTGAACATTGTAAATATCTTTGGAATGGAGATAGCCATTCCACCCATTTCATCAAGATAAATAAGCCTAATTCTATCATAACTGGTCCCTGCTAAGAAAAAAAGTGCAGCGCCAATAAATCCATGAGAGATTATTTGTAAAATAGCTCCATTAAGTCCAGGATCCGTTATAGAACCAATACCTATAATTATAAAACCCATATGAGATACAGAAGAATAGGCTATTCTCTTTTTTAAATTACGTTGACCGGGAGATGTTGAAGCTGCATAAATTATTTGAATTGTACCGACTATCATCAACCAAGGAGAAAACAGAGAATGGGCGTGAGGTAATAATTCCATATTAATTCGAACCAACCCATATGCTCCCATTTTTAATAAGATTCCAGCGAGAAGCATACAGGTACTGTAATGTGCCTCGCCGTGGGTGTCAGGTAACCAAGTATGTAAAGGTATAATCGGTGATTTGACGGCAAAAGCAATAAGAAATCCAATATAAAATAGTATTTCGAGTGTGACAGGATAGGATTGATTAGCTAATAGTTCTAAATTTAATGTTGGTTCGTTCGAACCATATAAACTTATACCTAAAACTCCTATTAATAAAAAAATAGAACTTCCTGCAGTGTATAAAATAAATTTTGTAGCTGAATACAGACGTTTCTTTCCACCCCACATGGATAAAAGTAGATAAACGGGAATTAATTCTAATTCCCACATGATGAAAAAAAGTAAAAGATCCCGAGAAGAAAATGATCCTATTTGACCGCTATACATTGCTAACATCAGGAAATAAAATAATCGGGAATCCCGAGTAACTGGAAAAGCCGCTAAAGTAGCTAAAGTAGTAATAAATCCCGTCAGTAAAATCGTTCCTATAGAAAGTCCATCTATTCCGAGCCTCCAGTAAAAATCAAAAAAATCGATCCATTTATAATCTTCGGACATTTGAATTAATGGATCGTCCATTTTAAAATTATAACAAAAAGCATAGGTCGTTATAAGAAGTTCTAAGATACAAATGCATATGGTATACCATTTATTGACTTTATTTCCCCTGTGCGGGAGAAATAACATTAACGAACCGACAGATATTGGAAAAACAACAATTATTGTTAACCAAGGAAAATCATTCGTGGTAAAGACAAGATACACCAGGTCCAAAGAACGCGTACTCAAAAAAAAAATAAAAAAATATAATTTAACTTTTTTGAGTACGAGTACTTGTCAATAAAAAAAAATCAAATGTATTCCAAATTGATTCAAAAGAGGGTTTCGGTAACGTATCAATAAGCTAGACCCATACTTCGAGTTGTTTCATGCCATAAATAAACTCGGACGCTCAAAAAATCCGTTGGACAGGCGGATTCGCATCTCTTACAACCAACACAGTCCTCGGTTCTTGGAGCAGAAGCTATTTGCTTAGCTTTACATCCATCCCAAGGTATCATTTCTAATACGTCCGTAGGGCATGCTCGGACACATTGAGTACATCCTATACAGGTATCATAAATTTTTACGGAATGTGACATAGGATCTATAGTTTTTTGAATGTCATAAATTTTCAATCTAGTAAACTTATAACTAAATGATATATTAAAATACTAGATGAAGCAATGATTTCCTTTAATAGAATTTTTTGAATTAATTCTGGCTCAGTTGATAAAAAAATGGGGCTAAAATACTTTGATTTCTTAGATTTTCACAAATATAATCTAATAAGTCATAACCTATTTTATATGCTACTTTAAACCTATAATTTTTTTTTTATGCTACTTATTTAATAAGGTCGATTGGTTGATGCGAGTTGATTTTCTGTTACGATAAATTGCCGAGACTATAGCTAATCCAATAGCTGCTTCAGCGGCTGCAATTGCTATAACAAAAATGCAGAAAATATCCCCTTTTAGTTGGGAATTATCAAAAAAATCAGAAAATGTTACGAAATTAATATTAACTGCATTGAGTATAAGTTCAAGACACATAAGAGCCCTAACCATATTTCGACTCGTGATCAATCCATAAAGACCAATTAAAAATAAATAGGCACTCAAAACAAGTACATGCTCGAGTATCATTCAGCAACTCCTTATAAATTTTGATTCATTTCAAATTTCAATATGAATAATAAAAAAATTCACCAGATTAAATCAACTAGAATATAACAAAAAAGTACGAATAAAAACTATATTAGGATTAGGGAAAAAAATTTTCAAATTTATATATATATAAATTGAGATTTAAAATATGAAATAGTATTAAATTGACTGAACAGAAAAAAATATCATAACAAACACAAAGTTTTTTTTCTTTACTAATTAGAACGTTTTTTATTGACGAGCCACAGAAATTGCACCTATCAAAGCAACTAAAAGAATTATTGAAATTAGTTCAAATGGAAGAAAAAAATCTGTTGATAAATGAATTCCTATTTGTTGACTATTACTTATTAAATCTTGCTCTAAAATCTGGTTTAATCTTGTAGTCCAAATAACCCCGTACCATGACGTATCGAGAATAGTCGAAATTAATGAAAAAAGAAGAGTTGTACAAACCAACGAAGTAATCCCATCCCCAACGGTCCACAGATTAAAATCTGTGGAATATTCTGAATCAGTCATGAACATCACAGCAAATATGATTAAAACATTTATGGCCCCCACATAAATAAGGAGTTGGGCAGCAGCTACAAAATGGGAATTTGATAGAATATACAATAAAGATATACAAACAAGAACAAATCCTAAGGAAAAGGCTGAAAATATTGGGTTGGGAAGTAATACCACTCCCAGACCTCCTACTATAAGACCGGATCCCAGAAAAACTAAAAGAAAATCATGTATTGGTCCAGGCAAATCCATTATATTATGAAAATAAGAAAAAATTGAAATCCTTTTCATGACCTTATTAATTTAACCGGGGAATTTCTTTTTAATATGTTTAATAGAGTGCAATTAGAATCTAATGGATATGAAGTGATGTAGATACAATTCTTAGACAGTTTCACTTTTTATTCTAAAGTTTATTTTCAACCTATCTATTTCAAGAAAGGAATTACGAATATATTATATTAAAAGATATTAAACCAATGAGCCTTAAGACTTAATATTTTAATATAAATATAATACAAGTTTTTAATTAAATTATTTATATTTATTATTTATATAATTCAACAGTTTTGAATTCTTTTTTTAATAAAATTAATGGGTTTACCCATTTTTTGTTTGAGGTGAATTCAAAATTGTTCTAATAGTGTAATCGTCAATTACTGACATTGGTAAACGACCCAAAGCTATTTGATTATAATTCAATTCGTGACGATCATAAGTTGAAAATTCATATTCTTCAGTCATTGATAAACAATTTGTTGGACAATACTCAACACAATTACCACAAAATATACAAATTCCAAAATCAATACTGTAATTAAGCAATCGTTTTTTTCTAATATTAGTTTCCAATTTCCAATCAACAACAGGCAGATCTATAGGACATACTCGAACACATACTTCACAAGCAATACATTTATCAAATTCGAAATGGATGCGACCGCGAAAACGTTCCGATGTTATTAATTTTTCATAGGGATATTGAATAGTTACAGGTAAACGATTTGTGTGGGATAAGGTAATCATGAAACCTTGACCAATATATCTTGCAGCTCGTAGGGTTTGTTGACCATAATTCATGAACCCGGTTATCATAGGAAGCATATTGTAATTATCTATGAATAATTTTCTCTTTGTTTCTTTCTCTTGTTTAAAACAAATATTGGATTCATTTTGGATTTAGAGTGAAAAGAGTTGGAAAGAAGTTGTTAATAATAGATTACCAAGGGAAATCGGTAAAAGAAATTTCCATCCAAGATTTAATAGTTGATCCATTCTTAGCCTAGGTAAAGTCCATCTTGTTGCGATCGAAATGAACAAGAACAAATAAGTTTTAGCTAATGTAATAAAGATACCAATTGTTGTTTCAAAAATCGGATCCCTGTCAAATAGTTCCAGACTAGATATATACGGAATAGAAATAGTCCAACCGCCTAAGTATAGAATTGTTACAAATAATGAGGAAATTAATAGATTTAGATAAGAAGCAACGTAAAATAAACCAAATTTGATACCTGAATATTCAGTTTGATAACCTGCTATTAATTCTTCTTCCGCTTCTGGTAAATCAAACGGTAACCTCTCGCATTCTGCTAGGGAAGAAATTAGAAAAATTATAAAACCTATAGGTTGACGCCACAAATTCCATCCCCCAAAACCATATTTTGATTGTGCCTCAACTATATCAACTGTACTTAAACTGTTAGATAATCCTAGTCGGTGATAACATTACTATTCGCACCGCTATTACAAAACCGTACATGAGGTCTTCGCCTCATACGGCTCCTCGCGGGCCGTAAATAAATCTAAGGACCTGATTAGTATTATTTAGATTAATTAGTATTATTTAGATTAATATGCTGTGTTCTAAAATAGATTAAATATAAATATATCTGGGGGTCCCGAATTATACCAATGGAATTCTGTCTGCTCAAATTCTAAGAATAAAAAAGCGCTTCGGAATTCATCTCATCCTTTACAAATTTGAATTTCTATTTGTTGAGTAATAACTTCATCCTTTAATCAAATACTCCTTATAAAAATAAAAAAAGGTATTTCCGCCCATCGTGGTTTTCAATTACGAAAAAGAATTAGACATCTTAATTAGTTTATTATTCATAACAGAAATGAAATTCTATTTTTTTTTTTCAAAATATAGGAAAATAAAAATCCTTGTTTCGTTACTATTCTTCTTTCTTTTTTAGAAAAAAAAGTTGGTGGACTTAAAAAATAAAGGATTATTTCGTTTCTGATAGTCATTACATTTATCGGTGGATAGGAGCATACTCTGAACCGGAATCTTGGGGAGTACTATCTGATCATTTCTACTAACTTCAAGTCCCAATTAACCTTCTTTTTTTGTTATCTTATATTATGCATAAATATCCTTTTCAATTTGCTTAATCTCTATTACAAATTCTTTGTGTATTTTGGTGTTTCTAACTATCCACTCATTTTTACCTAATTGCCGCTCACTTTGTAATACATGTATGTTAATCTATATAACTCAGAGTGAAAACGTCATACGGTTAATATTTTTAACCCGCTTCAAGGTAGGATGACCAATCAACCAACCGTGGGGTAAAGTGATTCTTAGGTTAGGTTTATTTCCGTTTAACCTTTGTACATAGGAAATGAGACTCAATTTCTCTTTTTACTGCTAATTTCTGAGCAGTTTTTTTTCACTCATATATAACTATCAAATTACTTTTATTAAGATTAACCCGAAAGAGAAATATATATATATATATTCCGTTTGTTAACTTATTCGTTTAGACGAAACGGAATAGTCTAAATAAACGTTTATGTTTCAACGAATCGCACGTAGAGATATTGATAAAACACATAGAGTTAATGGTATTTCATAACTAATTGATTGGGCAGCAGCTCGTAGACCACCTAAAAAAGAATATTTATTATTTGATCCATATCCTGACATAAGAAGTCCAATCGGAGCAATACTTGAAATGGCAATCCATAAAAAAATACCGATATTGAGATCCGCTAAAACAAGGTGATTGCTAAAGGGAATTACTGAATAACTTAGTAAAATTGAGATAACGGCTATAGATGGTCCAATACTAAACAAAGGACTATTTCCTCTAGATGGACGAAGATCTTCTTTGAAAAGCAGTTTTGTCCCGTCGGCTAGAGCTTGAAGAATTCCCAACGGGCCGGCGTATTCAGGTCCAATACGTTGTTGTATCCCTGCGGATATTTCTCTTTCTAACCACACAATTACTAATACACCTGTTATGATTCCCAATACAAGAGAAAATATAGGGACAAATATCCATACGAGTTCATAGACCTCTTTTAAAGATTCCAATCTAACAAAAGAATTTATAGTTTCTACTTCTGTTGCATAAATTATCATTTTAACGATCAACTTCTCCCATAATTATATCGATGCTACCGAGTATCGTCATAATATCAGCCAATTTCATTCTTTTAACTAGTTCAGGAAGAATTTGCAAATTAATAAAACCCGGTGGTCGGATTTTCCATCTCCAAGGAAAACCACTTTGATCTCCTATGAGAAAAATCCCCAACTCCCCTTTTGGAGCTTCAACTCTTACATAAAGTTCTTGTTTCGATAATTCAAAAGTAGGAGAAGGTTTTTTACTAATGAATCGATATTCAAAATCATTCCATTCTGGATTTCTTTTTCTATCAAAGCCTCTGCTTTCTAAATTCTCATAGGGACCTCCCGGAAGTCCTTCCAGAGCCTGTTGAATAATTTTGATGGATTCTGTCATTTCGCTAAGTCGTACTAAATAACGAGCTAATGAATCTCCTTGTTTTTGCCACTGAATTTCCCATTCAAATTCATCATAAGACTCATAACGATCAACTTTACGAAGATCCCACGGTATTCCGGATGCGCGCAGCATTGGCCCGGATAAACCCCAATTTATTGCTTCTTCCCCACCAATAATTCCAACCCCTTCAACCCGTTCTAAAAAAATAGGATTTCGTGTAATTAGTTTTTGATATTCAACAACCTCTGTTAAAAAATAATCACAAAAATCCAAGCATTTATCTATCCAACCATAAGGTAAATCAGCCGCTATTCCTCCAATACGAAAAAAATTATGCATCATTCTCATACCGGTGGCAGCTTCGAATAGATCATATACAAATTCGCGTTCTCGGAAAATATAGAAAAAGGGAGTTTGGGCCCCAATATCTGCCATAAAAGGGCCGAGCCATAACAGATGAGAAGCTATACGACTTAATTCCAGCATAATTACTCTGATATAGCTGGCCCTTTTAGGAACTTGAATATTTCCCAATTGTTCGGGGCCATTTACTGTTATTGCTTCTGTAAACATAGTAGCTAAATAATCCCATCGCGTTACATAAGGTAAATATTGTATAATTGCTCGGTTTTCTGCAATTTTTTCCATCCCTCTGTGTAAATAACCCAATATGGGTTCACAGTCAACAACATCTTCACCATCTAGAGTAACAATTAAGCGAAGAACACCATGCATGGATGGGTGGTGAGGTCCCATATTGACTATCATAAGATCTTTTCCTGTAACTGGTCTCTTCATAAGTTTTTCCTTGATTCGTTCTGGCATGAATTAGATTACTGAAAAAGAAGTTTATCAAAAAATTCAAGATCAAAAAAATTAACTAATTCACAATTTTGGAATTTAACGAGTTTTTAATTCCCGAATATTCAACTGATTAATTAATTCTTTATAACGTACTCTATTTTTTTTTGACAAATAAGCCAGCAGTCGTTGACGTTTTCCCAGAATTTTTCGCAGACCCCTCTGAGATAAATAATCTTTTCTGTGCAATTCCAAATGGGAAGTAAGTCTTCGTATCTTATTAGTGAAACTGAATACTTGAAATTCAACTGATCCCCTGTTTTCTTCTTTTTTTTCTTGAAATGAAATGAATGCATTTTTTATCATAAAAAGAAATCCTTCCCTTTTTAATTTTTAATATGAATTGAAAAATATGAATTTTACTGATCAGTAATAATAATGGTAGTTTTTTTTACAAGGATCCAAATTTAATTATCAACTTCTTAATGCTTAATTTTATAAAAAAAAGTCTAAATTTAGATCTAAACAAGGAGGATTCTGTTAATTTATTTATCGATCTGCTCTTATTTGTATCTATGTCAGTGATTAAATGAATCTCACGTATAAAGATTTTTTTTTATTCCTCATATTTGTGCATAGAATTGTTTTCATATACCGTAACTTATATATTATATATAGTAAAAATAGTAAAAATAAAAAGGATCCATCATTAATGAATTTGAAATCGCGTATACATATGTATTCTGATCATACTGAAATTATTTCCGTTAGTAGTATTAAACCAATAGCGATTCATACAAGCTAAATCTTCTAATCTAAAATTGGGCCAAAGAAAGGATTTTAATTGAATTAGGTTCTGTTTATCCTTATGAAGATCTTTCTTTTTATGCAAAACTGTGGTCAAGTTGTGAATATTTTTAGTAAATCTTGAGTTTCTATCCCTCGCATTTTTTTTTTTTAAGTTAAAACAAATTAGAATTCGAAATTCTCTACGCCGTTTAGGGGAGAGAATATTTTCAGGAATAAAGAAATCAGAATTCTTTTTTTTATCAATATAGCTTTTTTTTTTGTATCTTTTACTTATTTTGTGTTTATTTTTATGAACTAATGAAATACCTATGGTTCTATATATAATAAGTTGTCCATCGTTTTTTACAGATAAACGGATAGGTTCCATAATCAATATTCCTTTTTTCATTAATTTTGTAAAAGTGAAATTCTTCTCAATCATTAGAATATCCAGGCTCAGCTCTCCTTTTTCAATAGAAGATATCACTATCTCGTTTGGATTTTTTAGTCTAACCAAGAGACAGTATACTTTTATATTGTTGAGAATTTTTTGCTTTAAAAAACAATTCCATCGCAACTGAAAACGAGAATACCTTGTGAGAAATAAGTAAAGTTCCGCTTCGGTATTACTTTTGTATTGTTTTTTATTTTTATGCTTTTTTAGCTTCGATTCCGCATAATTTTCGTCAATATTTTTTTCTTGGTTTGATAGAGCTGATTCAGGATTTCTTTTTTTTTCGTTATCTAATTCAAGTTCTCCTTGACCTGCCGGTTCGTTTTCTTCTTTATTTAGATTATAAAATCGAAGGGATCCTTTTTCGTTTGATGGTATAAAACCTTTTTTCTTTAGAGTTATCTTTTTATTAACATTTTTTTTTTCATTAAAATTGAAAAGAAGTAATTTAATTGGTATAACCCATGGTTTCGTTTTATAGGTACTAGAAAATAAGAAAAATTCCGAAAAAAAAAAAAATTCAAAATTTGTTATACGCTGATTTAGTATTTCTTCATTCATTCCCATCCAATCAAAACAGAAACTTTTTTGATTGATAAGATCCGTTTTAGTTATTTTATCAATTTTTTGATAATTCTGAACTTTAGTCTTAATATATTTTTTTTTACTCCTGGTATTAATCCAGGGCTCAATATTTACTTTTTTCCTAAACCAAAAGTTGAGAATTCTCCAATCAAAATATTTTCTATGCCCAATTTCCCCTATAACCCGAATATTATATTTTTCTAAAAAAGAAGAGACTAAACAATTATCTGGAGCAATGCCTATAGACATGTCAACAAACATTTTTTCTCTAGAATGAATAGATTTGTAACAAAAAAGATTATATATATAATCTTTTTTTAAATTATGTTTTGGATTTAATAATGAGTTGGCCTCAAAAAACTTTTGTTTTTTGTAATTATCAAATTGATTTTTTTCTTTTTTTTCATATGAATCGGTTTTGATTAAACTTGTATTTAGAACTAGAGAGTCCTGGTTTATTTTCTTTTTCCATTTTTGGGTTACTAATCTAGCCCATGCAATCTGAGGTAAATTGTATTGAGAATGACTTCGTAACCAGTTTTTCCATTGATTTACTTCGGAATTTAAAAAGGTTTTATCTTTCAATTCATAATAAAAAATCTCCTGTTCTTGAAAAAAAACCTTTATTTGATTTTTAACAAAAAAGGATGTGATGCATATGTTATATTCAAGAACAGCCTTTAATTTAGAAAAGTGACTAACTTGAATTTGTGATAATTTGTAAAATACATATGCTTGTGATAAGGAGCATAGGTCATAACTCAAAAAATTTTTTTTTTTTGAGATTAAATTTTTTATAGTCGAAATAAAATAAATGGTATTTTTTTTATTTTTTTTTTTTTCTCCATTTTCTTCATTCTTGTAAATATATTTATCAAGAATTGTTTTTGTTGATTCAAAAAAAAGTTGTGTAGTAATTCTTGGAATATTAATTATACCTAGAAAAATAGTTATAGACAGTTGTTCAATGCAAAATTTAAAAAAAAAAAAAGATTTACGAATTACTCGGATATTTTTTCTTTTTAATGTCTGCCAACCTTTTTTTGATGACTCAATTTTTTTAGAATTATAACGCGGTTTGTTACAACGATTAGTTAGGTTTTCTTTTGAAATTTCTTCTGTTTGATTTTTGATTGTCTTTATTCTATCAATCAATTTTTTTATTTTTTTTTCGCTGAATGACGAATTTGTACACTCCATGGATTTTTTTTCAACCGGAACAGATAGTCCATAAACCATCTGATTACTCATTATTGAATCTTTTTTAGTTTCATTTAATTCATATATTTCTTTTAAGCCAAATAATGAAATTCGATTTTTTTTTGTTTTTGAAAGATTTTTTATTTTTCCTTTTAGAAAAAGCAAGTTTTTGATAATCCAGTTTTGAATTTTTTTTGCGACTTTTAGGAGAATTGTTGCTCTTTCTTTGAAAATACTTAAAACCGGAAAAGGCTTGGTTTTTAATTTTTTGATTCTTTTTTTTAATTCTTTAAAAATAGGTTCAAAAAAGGAAGGCCCCTTTTTGGCCGAACCAAACGGCAGTTCAGTTGCCATTCCCCAAACTGTTAAAAAACCAAAATCATTTTGTTCTCCTTTGTCTTTTGTTTTTTTTAGTCGATACTTCTGAGATGA